AATGAGATGCCTGATTAAAGGGTTATCTTGATAGGATAAATCAAGTAAATTAAATTTACTCTCATTATATCCAATAGACTTGAACTATTACTTAGAGTATCAAAAACTCTTGTGCACCCTACACTAGGACATACAGAAAGATAAGCTAATCAAGCTATTGGGTTCATACCCCACTTATAGAAGTCTTACTCTTCTTCTTTCTAATGTTTAACAATCCAACCAAATTCTTATTTCTTATAACTCTAATCAGAGGCACATTAATCACTATCTCCGCAAACTCATGATTTGGGGCTTGAATAGGATTAGAAATTAACTTACTTTCATTTATCCCCCTAATATCTACCTCCCGGAATCTATTTTCAAATGAAGCATCTCTTAAATACTTTTTAACACAGGCCCTAGCTTCTGCAACCTTGCTATTTGCTGTGATTTTAACCTCTCTCTCTTTAAGATTACCCAATACCCTCATAATCTCAATGACCCCCCTCTCAACCCTTATCAATTCATCTTTAATATTAAAAATAGGAGCTGCCCCCTTCCATTTTTGATTCCCTGGTGTTATAGAGGGGCTAAGATGAATAAACACACTCACCCTCATAACCTGGCAAAAAATTGCCCCCCTCATATTACTTTCTTATAACCTACAAATAAATACCTTTATCGCCTTTATTATTATCTCTTCCGTAATTATTGGATCTCTAGGGGGATTAAGTCAAACATCTCTGCGGAAAATTTTAGCCTATTCCTCCATCAATCATCTAGGCTGATTAATCGCAGCTTTAATTCTAGGAGAAAATTTATGAATGCTCTATATAACTACTTATATATTTTTGAGCACCGCCATTGTATTCATATTTAATTCTTTCAAATTATCCCACATCAATCAAATCTTCTCTATGAATTCATGCCCACCGATTATTAAATTTTCTTTATTTACCACACTTTTATCCTTAGGGGGGCTGCCCCCCTTCTTAGGGTTTATACCAAAATGACTAATTATCCAATCAATAGTAGAAGCAAATTTAATCCCTATCATTACAACAATAGTAGTCATAACCCTACTAACCTTATTCTACTACCTACGACTCAGATTTGGGGCCTTCATACTCACTTACTCTGAAGTTCTCTGAAATTTTAATTACACCCAAAATAATTTAAATCACAACATCACCCTAAATCTCGCTATTACATCAATTTTAGGATTACCTATTTGTTCGCTTCTCTATTGAATACTCTAAGGCCTTAAGTTAAATAAACTAATAGCCTTCAAAGTTGTCAATAAAGATTATATTTCTTTAGGTCTTAGTAAATAAATCTACTCCTTCAGAATTGCAGTCTGATATCATCGTATTGACTATAAGACCATTGATAGAAGAGGATCCCCTCGTACATAGATTTACAATCTACTGCCTATTATGCTCAGCCATTCTAACGCGACAATGGTTGTTCTCAACCAATCACAAAGACATTGGAACTCTATATTTTATCTTCGGAGCCTGATCAGGAATAGTGGGAACGTCTCTCAGACTCTTAATTCGAGCTGAATTAGGTCAACCCGGGTCTCTCATTGGTGATGATCAAATTTATAATGTTATTGTAACTGCACACGCTTTCGTTATAATTTTCTTCATAGTCATGCCTATTATAATTGGAGGATTTGGTAATTGATTAGTACCATTGATACTAGGAGCCCCAGATATGGCTTTCCCCCGAATAAATAATATAAGTTTCTGACTCCTACCTCCTTCCCTGACCCTCCTCTTAGCGAGCAGCCTAGTGGAAAATGGAGCTGGTACAGGGTGAACCGTTTACCCACCCCTCTCGGCTGGGATTGCCCATGCAGGTGCTTCAGTCGATATGGCTATTTTTTCCTTACATTTAGCTGGTGTATCCTCAATTTTAGGGGCCGTTAACTTTATTACCACAGTAATCAATATACGATCTAGTGGTATAACCCTAGATCGAATACCTCTTTTCGTTTGAGCTGTAGCAATTACTGCCCTCTTACTCCTTTTATCCCTCCCCGTACTAGCCGGAGCTATTACTATATTACTCACAGACCGAAACTTAAATACATCTTTCTTTGATCCTGCCGGAGGGGGAGACCCTATCCTCTACCAACATTTATTTTGATTTTTTGGCCACCCTGAAGTCTATATTTTAATTCTACCAGGATTTGGATTAATTTCTCACATTATTAGCCAAGAAAGAGGTAAGAAGGAAGCCTTCGGATCACTTGGGATAATTTACGCTATACTATCTATTGGATTACTCGGATTCGTAGTTTGAGCTCACCATATATTTACAGTCGGAATAGATGTAGACACCCGAGCTTACTTCACCTCGGCCACTATAATCATTGCTGTGCCAACAGGAATTAAAATTTTCAGTTGATTAGCAACTCTACATGGAACTCAATTAAACTACAGACCAGCCCTATTATGAGCATTAGGGTTCGTCTTCCTATTTACAATTGGAGGCCTGACCGGGGTAGTACTCGCAAATTCATCAGTTGACATTATTTTACATGATACATATTATGTAGTTGCACACTTCCATTATGTTCTTTCCATAGGAGCCGTATTTGCAATTATAGCAGGATTTATCCAATGATACCCCTTATTTACTGGACTAACCCTCAATCCCCACTGATTAAAAATTCAATTTATAATTATATTCTTCGGAGTAAATGTCACATTTTTCCCACAACATTTCTTAGGACTAGCAGGGATACCTCGACGATACTCAGATTACCCAGACGCCTACACAACATGAAACATTGTCTCATCTGTTGGATCAACAGTTTCATTTATCGGAGTTCTATTCTTAATCTTCATCATTTGGGAAAGAATGATCACCAACCGTATTGCCCTTTTCCCCCTACAAATAACTACTTCTATTGAGTGATTTCAAAATTTACCCCCCGCCGAACACAGATATGCTGAATTGCCAATTCTAACAGGATCAACAACTAATCACTAAGTATTAAAATCTAACACTTCCTAATATGGCAGAATAGTGCAATGGATTTAAGCTCCAAATATGAAAGTTTGACCTTCTATTAGGACCCCTCCCCACCAATGGCAACATGAGCTAATTTAAGTCTTCAAGATAGTGCCTCTCCAATAATAGAACAACTAACCTTTTTCCATGACCACGCCCTTTTAATTCTAATTATAATTACTACTCTCGTTAGATATTTAATGGCCACTTTATTTTTTAACTCAAACATCAATCGATTCCTTTTAGACGGACAAACCATTGAAGTAATTTGAACCATTTTACCCGCCATCACACTTGTTTTTATTGCACTCCCCTCCTTACGGCTCCTCTACCTATTAGATGAAGTCAGAGACCCTGCCCTCACATTAAAAACTATCGGGCATCAATGATACTGAAGTTATGAATACTCCGATTTTATACAAGTTGAATTCGACTCCTATATGACCCCATACAATGAAATAAGAGACAATGGATTCCGACTCCTAGACGTCGATAACCGAGCAGTACTCCCAATAAATACCCAAGTCCGAATTTTAATTACTGCTGCCGATGTATTACATTCATGAACCGTTCCTGCTCTAGGAGTAAAAGTCGACGCTACACCTGGACGACTTAATCAAACAAGTTTCCTACTTAGACGCCCAGGATTATTCTTTGGCCAATGTTCCGAAATCTGCGGGGCCAATCACAGATTCATACCAATTGTCATCGAAAGTGTACCTACTAACATCTTTATTAACTGAATCTCATCATTAAATGAGGCGTCATCAGATGACTGAAAGCAAGTGATGGTCTCTTAAACCATTTAATAGTAATCTAGCACCTACTTCTGATGAAAGAATTAGTTAAAATATAACCTTAGTATGTCATACTAAAAATACTAGTATTAATCTAGTATTCTTTAATGCCTCAAATAGCTCCTATTAGTTGATTAAGTTTATTTATTGCCTTTTCATTAATTCTATTAGTATTTAACTGTGTCAATTACTACTCTTTCCTCCCGCAAACACCCCAAATTGTGAGTAAGTCTATCGCCCACACCCCTTTAAATTGAAAATGATAACAAATCTATTCTCTGTCTTTGACCCCGCCACTAGCATCATAAATCTATCCCTAAACTGAATTAGAACAATCTTAGGCCTAGGCCTAATCCCAACCCTCTATTGATTCCTCCCATCACGATATAATTTAATTTGAAATAAGATTCTATTGACCCTACATCAAGAATTTAAAACTCTTTTAGGACCGACTGGACATGCCGGAAGTACATTCATATTTATTTCTCTTTTTTCCCTCATTCTTTTTAATAACTTCCTAGGTCTATTCCCATACGTATTTACAAGTTCAAGCCATCTAACCTTAACCCTAGCCCTTGCTTTGCCGCTATGACTAAGTTTCATAATCTACGGTTGAATTAACCACACACAACACATATTTGCCCATTTAGTCCCCCAAGGAACCCCTGCCGTACTTATACCCTTCATGGTATGTATTGAAACAATTAGTAATATTATTCGTCCAGGAACACTTGCTGTACGACTAGCCGCTAACATAATTGCCGGTCACTTACTCTTGACCCTCCTTGGTAATACAGGACCTAGCCTAACCTACTCAATCCTCTCTCTTCTTATTGTAGCCCAAATTGCTCTTTTAGTCCTAGAATCTGCCGTAGCTATTATCCAATCGTATGTCTTTGCAGTATTAAGTACTCTCTACTCTAGTGAAGTTAACTAATGTCCACACACGCTAATCACCCTTATCATTTAGTAGACCAAAGTCCTTGACCTTTAACAGGAGCCATTGGAGCTCTCGCCACTGTTTCAGGACTTGTCAAATGATTCCATCATTACGATATATCACTTTTAATATTAGGTCTTCTTATTACTTCATTAACAATAATTCAATGATGACGAGATATCACCCGAGAAGGTACATTTCAAGGGTTACATACATACCCCGTAACTCTTGGATTACGATGAGGAATAATCCTATTTATCATCTCCGAAGTATTCTTTTTCCTTAGATTCTTCTGAGCCTTCTTCCACAGAAGCTTGGCACCAGCCTGCGAATTAGGGGCTATATGACCCCCCGCCGGTATTACTCCCTTTAACCCTCTTCAAATTCCTCTCCTAAATACTGCCATTCTCTTAGCCTCAGGTGTTACAGTAACTTGGGCTCATCATAGATTAATAGAAAACAACCACACCCAAGCTTTACAAGGACTATTCTTCACTGTAATCCTAGGGATTTATTTTTCCATACTCCAAGCCTACGAATATATCGAAGCTCCCTTTGCTATCTCCGATGCCGTCTATGGATCGACCTTTTATGTGGCAACTGGGTTCCACGGACTCCACGTACTTATTGGAACAACATTCTTACTCGTCTGTCTCTTACGGCATAATCAATCACATTTTTCTGCCAACCACCACTTCGGATTCGAAGCCGCTGCATGATACTGACATTTTGTGGATGTAGTATGATTATTCCTTTATATCTCAATTTACTGATGAGGTAGTTAACCATCTACCTAGTATAGTCCGTATAATTGACTTCCAATCAAAAGGCCTGAAAAATTTCAGGGTAGATAATCTTAAATTTAACCATAATCGGAATTGTAATTATCCTTCTATCTATTATTGTTATATCACTAGCCTCCATTCTCTCCAAAAAATCCATTATCGATCGAGAAAAAAGTTCCCCCTTTGAATGCGGATTCGATCCCAAAAGCTCCTCGCGCCTACCATTTTCACTCCGATTCTTTTTAATCGCCGTGATTTTTTTAATCTTTGACGTAGAAATCGCCCTACTTCTACCAATAATTGTAATCCTCCCCTTATCAAACCTAACCATTTGAATAGTCGTCAGATCCTTCTTCTTATTAATTTTATTGTTAGGACTTTACCACGAATGAAACCAAGGAGCCCTAGAATGAGCTGACTAGGACTGTAGTTAAGTATAACATTTGGTTTGCATCCGAAAAGTATTGATTTATTCAATCTGTCTTATAAGTAAGAAGCGATACATCGCACTCAGTTTCGACCTGAACTTAGATAACCCATTATCCTTACTTGATTGTTAGTTGAAGCCAAAAAGAGGCGTATCACTGTTAATGATATCATTGAATTATAAATTCCAACTAAGGGAATGTGATGTTCAAGAAAAAGCTGCTAACTTTTCCCTTTAGCGGTTAAATTCCGTTTACATTTCTATTTATATAGTTTAATAAAAAACATTACATTTTCACTGTAAAAATAAAGGCCTTACTTTTATAAATAAAATATACTCAAAGATTTTAATCAATCACCCCAACATCTTCAATGTTATGCTCTAATAAGCTATTTGAGTAAAACGCCATCAAAGTTAATAAAATAATTACCCAAAATATAAAACTGATTAAATAGGTCTTTAAATCATTATTTTGTCAATTTTGAATAATAGAAGACCCAGTTGTAAATAACTTATATAAACCCTGAGCCCCCAAATATTCTCTCCACCCTTGATCAAAAGACTTCTGAACATAAATACCCATTTGCAGGGGCGCGCTACTGACCCCATACGTAGAAATAAAAGGCATAAATCACATAGAACCCATAAATCTCGAAGTTAAATACAACCGTAAAGTTTGCAACTCATAATTTAAAGCAAACTTTGCAAGCTCATAACCTAACCAACCGCCCAAAATACTTACACTTAGCGCCAATGTCTTTAAACCCAACGGCAAACAAATTATTCTAGGAACAGGGAATAAAACCCAAGACAACACTCTACCCCCCACTACCGCTATAAAAGATAAAGACATTATACCACGTAACATGACCCATCCCTCATCCGATAAAGGATGTAATGATCTAACATTAAAAGTCCCTCTTATAGAATAATAAACCAACCGAAAAGAATAACACACTGTTAACCCTGTAGAAACAAAATACAATATAAATCTAAACAAATTTAAATAACTTAAAGCCACGATTTCTAAAATCAAATCCTTCGAATAAAAACCAGCCAAAAAAGGTATTCCACACAACGCCAAATTTGATAAATTAAAACATGAAGATGTTAGAGGCATTTGATTCACAAGACCCCCTATAAAACGGATATCCTGAGAATCCTTCATATTATGAATAATAGCTCCCGCACACATAAACAACAAGGCCTTAAACAAAGCATGAGTCAACAAATGAAAGAAAGCTAACTTAGGGAAACCCATGGCCAAAATTCTCATCATTAACCCCAACTGACTTAAAGTCGACAAAGCAATAATCTTCTTAAGATCAAACTCAAAATTAGCCCCTAACCCAGCCATAAACATAGTTAAACCCGCAACAAGTAATAAAAAAGACCCCAACCAAGTCTCCGCTAATAAAATATTAAACCGAATTAATAGATAAACCCCTGCCGTCACTAATGTTGAAGAATGAACCAAAGCTGATACAGGCGTTGGAGCTGCTATCGCAGCAGGCAATCAAGAAGAAAAAGGAATTTGAGCACTCTTAGTCATAGCCGCCAACATAACCAATCCCCCTACTAAACTTATCTCCAAACTCCCCCTTCTACATTCCAAATAAAAAATATAATTTCAACTACCAAAATTTAATATTCATGCAATAGCTAATAATAATGCCACATCACCAATCCGATTAGATAGAGCTGTCAATATACCTGCATTATAAGACTTCACATTCTGATAATAAATTACTAATAAATAAGAAACCAATCCCAATCCATCTCACCCCAACAAAATACTAATTAAATTGGGTCTAATAATTAGAAATATTATAGATAAAACAAACATCAACACCAACCCAATAAATCGATTAATATTTATATCCCCGCCTATATACTCCTCACTATAATAAATAACTAATGAAGAAATAAACAAAACAAACCCCATAAACACCAAAGATATCCAGTCCAACAAAAAAGTTATAACCACCGCCCCCGAATTTAAAGATAACACCTCTCATTCAATAAAATACACTAAATCATGTATTACAAAATAAAACCCTCTAATAACCATAACCACCGCAACAATAAATAAAAAAACAAATCTAACCCAACAAATTGATAAAGAATAAAACACGACCTAAGGTGGTATAAACCCACATACTTGACACCACAAATCAAAATTTTAAATTAAATTACCTAAGTCCACTTATAGTCAAAGTATCACTGGCTCTCTCTTTAAAATTAATAAATTTAATGGAACTCAATGTAAACACAATAAAATATACTCTCGAGTATACCCCATACAACAAGAATAAACCCCCGAATAAATTTTACCATGCTGACTATAAGAATATAAATATAATGTATAAGCTGCTCTAAAAAAAGATAAGAAACCTAATATAAATATAGTTGTCCACGTTCAACCCACCAAACTATTTAATAAACTAATTTCACTCAATAAATTTAAAGAAGGAGGGGCCGCCATATTACATGAACTTAATAAAAACCACCATAACGTTATGCTCGGTATAAAATTTATTAATCCCCGATTAATTAAAAGTCTCCGTCTACCTAAACGCTCATAAGAAATATTAGCCAAACAAAATAACCCTGACGAACACAAACCATGCGCAATTATTAATGTAAAAGAACCACAAAACCCTCAATAAGTCAAAGTCAATAAGCCCCCTAAAACAATCCCCATATGAGCTACAGAAGAATAAGCAATTAACGCCTTTAAATCCGTTTGACGCAAACACATCAAACTGACTAAGACACCCCCAACTAATCTAATCCCAACTCAAATATAATTAAAAGCCAAGCCAGATAATAACAAAACCCTAAAAACCCGCAATAGCCCATATCCCCCTAATTTCAAAAGCACCCCCGCCAAAATTATTGACCCAGAAACAGGGGCTTCAACATGAGCCTTTGGTAGCCATAAATGAACCAAAAATATAGGTATTTTAACCAAAAAAGCTAAAATTAACCCTAAATACCCAAACACATGCACCATGCTTAACTTATACATTAAAGGATAAAATAGAGAATTTCCTAAGTAATTTAAATAAAAAATCCCTACCAATAATGGCAAAGAAGCTAATAAAGTATAAAAAAGCAAATAAACCCCCGCCTGCAAACGTTCCGGTTGATACCCCCAACCTAAAATCAAAAATAATGTTGGGATTAAGCTACTCTCAAAAAATAAATAAAACATAAATAAATTCATAGCACTAAACGTACAATATAACAAAATTAATAGTAATAAAATTATTAATAAAAAAAACCCCTCATAATTTCGATGTCGATAAACAGACTCACTCGCCGTAATTATTAAAACACAAATCCAGAGGCTCAATAAAATTAAGCCATAAGATAAAATATCACACCCCAAAAAATAACTTAAATTCCCAAAAAAAGTTCTAAAAACATTCATAAATATAAAAATAAAAGTCAACAAAAAAAGAAATGATTGAACCAATCACCACATATTTTTCATAAAACATAAAGGAACTAAAAAAATCAATGAAATTAAAACCTTTAACATTGTAAAATTCTAAATGATTGAAAATAATCATTACCATGTGTACGAATCATCGACACTAAAATAGACAAGCCCAAAGCTCCCTCACAAACAGAAAATGTTAAAAAAACCATACTAAAAAATAATTCACAATTAATTAAATTTAAAAAAATAAATAAAATTAAAAATAATCTCAATACTATAAACTCTAATCTCAACAAAGTCAATAGTAGATGCTTACGTTTAGAAACAAAAACTCACCCCCCACAAACAAATAAAAATAAAGGGAATAACCAATAAAAAGATACTAACATTAGTTTTAGTAGTTTAAAAAAAACTTTGGTCTTGTAAATCAAAATTAAGGCTACAAAACCTTCTAAGACTTTCAGAGAAAAGAGTTAAACCTCCTATCATTAATCCCCAAAACTAATATTTTTATTAAACTATTCTCTGCATCTTACACTTAATAACACTTTCAATCAGAGCTCTAATAGGCATTATTTTTACACAAATAAATCACCCCCTGGCCATAGGATTAATACTATTAATTCAAACCCTATGCATTTGCATAATCACAGGCTTCCTGACACAAAGATTCTGATTCTCTTACATCCTCTTTCTGGTATTTCTCGGAGGATTATTGGTCCTCTTTATCTACGTAACCAGCCTTGCATCTAATGAAATATTTTCAATATCAACAAGCACTCTCATTCTTTCAATAGCCCCCCTCACTCTAATAACCCTCCTATTAATATTAATCGATCCTATACCATATTTAATTGATTCTTTAAATATAGACATAACACAAATTAACACCCTCATTTTATATCAAGAAGAAGCTACCCCCTCGCTAATAAAATTATTTAACCAACCTACAGGCGCCATCACCCTAATATTAGTGATATACTTATTACTAACTCTTATTGCAGTAGTAAAAATTACCAGAATCTTCTTCGGACCCCTTCGTCAAAAAAACTAATGAATAAACCCATACGAATTAGACACCCCCTTTTCAAAATCGCCAATAACGCCCTAGTCGACCTACCAGCCCCAGTTAACATTTCTGCTTGATGAAACTTTGGATCACTTTTAGGCCTATGTTTAGGTGTCCAAATTGTCACCGGACTTTTCTTAGCCATACACTACACCGCCCACGTAGACTTAGCCTTTAATAGCGTGGCCCACATCTGCCGTGATGTAAATTATGGTTGGCTACTCCGAACTCTTCATGCTAACGGAGCCTCATTTTTTTTCATTTGTCTCTACCTGCACACAGGACGAGGCATATACTACGGATCCTACATATTTATACATACGTGAATAGTCGGAGTAATTATCCTATTCTTAGTTATAGGAACAGCCTTTATAGGATATGTACTACCTTGAGGACAAATATCTTTTTGAGGGGCCACTGTTATTACCAACCTTCTATCTGCTGTACCTTATTTAGGCATTGATTTAGTCCAATGAGTATGAGGAGGATTCGCTGTCGATAACGCCACTTTAACGCGATTCTTCACTTTCCATTTTGTCTTACCCTTTATTGTTGCTGCAGCTGTCATAATTCATCTTCTATTCCTCCACCAAACAGGCTCTAACAACCCTCTGGGTGTCAATAGTGATGTAGATAAAATTCCCTTCCACCCCTACTTCACTTTCAAGGATATTGTAGGGTTCTTAGTCCTAATCATAATTTTAACCCTATTAACCCTCCTCGAACCCTACATATTAGGAGATCCAGATAACTTCACACCTGCAAATCCCTTGGTTACCCCCGTGCACATTCAACCTGAATGATATTTCCTTTTTGCCTATGCAATCCTGCGATCAATCCCCAATAAGCTAGGAGGAGTAATTGCCCTAGTCTTATCAATTGCCATCCTATTAATTCTACCCTTTTCAAATAAAAGAAAATTCCGAGGAATACAATTTTACCCAATCAACCAAATTATATTCTGATCATTACTAGTCATTGTAATTCTACTTACTTGAATTGGAGCCCGACCTGTCGAAGACCCTTACATTCTAGTTGGGCAAATTCTAACAGTTCTATACTTCCTATACTATATCTTAAACCCCCTAATATTCCTACTATGAGATAAAATCCTCAACTAAGTTAATTAGCTTATTGAAAAGCGAGTGTTTTGAAAGCACAAGACAGAAGTTTAAATCTTCTATTAACTTACTATACCAAAAAAAATTCACTAAAATAGAAGAGATATGAATATAATCTTTACCCCTACTAATAAAAATAAATAATTCAAAGACAAAGGTAAAAAACTCTTTCAAGCCAAATACATAAGCTTATCATACCGGAACCGTGGTAGAGTACCCCGAACCCAAATAAATACAAAAGAGATAAATCTCAATTTAACAAAAAACCCTCATGTATAAATATCACAACCTAAAAAAATTGCTCTAAATAATATACTTATAAATAAAATTCTTGCATACTCCGCCAAAAAAATTAAAGCAAACCCTCCTCTACTATACTCCACATTAAATCCTGAAACTAACTCTGACTCCCCCTCCGCAAAATCAAAAGGTGTCCGATTAGTTTCAGCTAAACAAGAAGCCAATCAACTCAACCCCAACGGAAAAGCCAAGACTATAAATCAAATATATTCCTGATACTTAACAAAATCCACCAAACAATAACCTTCAACTAAAAAAACGAAAGACAGTAAAATTAACGCCAATCTCACTTCATAAGAAATAGTTTGTGCCACACCCCGTAAGCCCCCCAAAAGAGCATAATTAGAATTAGAAGATCAACCCGCAATTATCACAGTATAAACTCCTAAGCTTGTACAACATAAAAAGAATAAAAGGCCCAAATTAAACGCGTATATACCTCTTAAATAAGGCATCACCATCCAGACCAACAAAGATAAAAAAAGTCTAAACACGGGGGAAAAATAATAAGGCAAATAATTAGATAAAACCGGATACGTCTGCTCCTTTGTAAATAACTTGATAGCATCACAAAAAGGCTGAGGAATACCAGCAAACCCAACCTTATTAGGACCCTTACGAATCTGAATATAACCTAACACCCTACGCTCTAGTAACGTCAAAAAAGCCACACCTACTAAGACACAAATAATCAAAATTAAAGAACCAACCAAAGGTAAAATACAATCATATATAAACAAGTTCTATCTGTAAAATATATTTACATAAATGGATCCTAAATCCATTGCACTTATCTGCCAAAATAGAAAATTAATATTAATCAATCATCCAAGAAGCATTATTCCCGATACCTGGTCCTTTCGTACTAAAATATCATAATTAATTAAGGATAGAAACCGACCTGGCTTACGCCGGTCTGAACTCAGATCATGTAAGGATCTAAAGGTCGAACAGACCTAAAATTTGAACATCTACACCCAAAATTACCCTTAATCCAACATCGAGGTCGCAACCCTTTTTGTCGATAAGAACTCTCAAAAAAGATTACGCTGTTATCCCTAAGGTAACTTAGTCTTATAATCATTAATAATGGATCAACAATTCATAAATCAATGGTTTAAAATTAAAAAGAGTTTTATTTATCTTCCTGTCACCCCAACAAAATAGTTAATAAACTATAACATAAATTCAACTAAATAAATTATATATTATTTACTATAAAGCTCTATAGGGTCTTCTCGTCCTTCAAAAAAATTTAAGCCTTTTGACTTAAAAGTTAAATTCTAATATCATTCACACTGAGACAGTCAATGCCTCGTCCAACCATTCATTCCAGCCTCCAATTAAAAGACTAATGATTATGCTACCTTTGCACGGTCAAAATACCGCGGCCCTTCAAATTAAATTCAGTGGGCAGGTCAGACTTTAAATTATTATCATAAAGACATGTTTTTGTTAAACAGGCGAGCATTTATTTGCCTAATTCCTTAATGTAACCTTACAGGCACCCTCAAATAAACAACAATTAATATACTAATTTTATCATAATTACTCCTTTTAATACATTTAAAACAACATTTAAATAAAAAATTTAAAACTTATATAAAATCATATTGACTAAAAAATAAATTATAACATCCTTCAATTGATGGCTAATTCTAAGCCTACTAAATTTTTATTAATATATCTTTTTATAAATAATGTTCAAAAGCTTATCCCACCAAACATTTTCATTAAATTATACCAACTTAATTAATTAAATTAATAACATCTAATAACTGAATTAAATTCATCTCTCTAAAAACCAGATATCTTAAAGAACGGATAACGTTTCATACCTAATTATTTTTATTTAATAATTATTCCACATTAAATAACAAAAATAATTAGCTCTCTTTAAATCGGGACACATAAATATTTACAAATTTTTTAATAAACCCTGATACACAAGGTACAATAAATTAAATCTACTTTAAAAAAATTAAATTTTCAATCTATTTCAATAACCTCTCACAATACAATTAAACTATCATTCAACAAATTTTATCGATAACCTCTACAAAAACTCACACCGAAAAAAATGATTTTATTAAAAAATAATACCTCTATCAAACATCAACAATAAATATTTTATTATCAAATCAAACTGAATTGCACAGTGAATTCTCAGTGTAAATGAAATGCTTAACTAATCAAGCTCTGATTTGAACTTTCCAGGTGCACCTTCCGGTACACCTACTTTGTTACGACTTATCTCATCTTAATTAACGAGAGCGACGGGCGATGTGTGCATGTTTTAGAGCCAAAATCAATATAATATAATTAATAAAATTACCTTCAAATCCACCTTAAATTAACTAAATTTCAAGTCAATTTCCGTATAAATAAATTTATTGTAACCCATCTCCACTTAACCATAAACTGCACCTTGACCTGACATAATCCCTTCATAAAGAATCAAGAACATTCATAAACCCTAATAGGATATTCTGAGGACGGAGGTATACAAGCTGAATACAAAATTAAGTAAGGTATAACGTGGACTATCGATTATGGGACAGGTTCCTCTGAAAGGACTAAAACACCGCCAAATTCTTTGAGTTTCAAGCTCATAACTACTACTACTCAAGTATTAACACTTAACATTTAAAATAATAGGGTATCTAATCCTAGTTTAAAATTTAAATTTCATAGCTTCAAAAACATTAAAAGAAATTAATTAAACTTAAAATTTCACCCAATAAGTTTAAACATACCTTCCATAAATATCTAAACATTTTAACTACTACACTAAAAACATTTACTTGTGCCCCTCGTCTAACCGCGGTGGCTGGCACGATTTTTACCGGCACTATAAAATTCACTAATTCCAAGTGACCTTGATTAATAAAATTAAATACTGCGAATAAATCCCATAAAATCCAATCATTTAGATCAAATATAAAACACGCACAAACTTACATGTAAAATAAACTTAAAGTAAATCCATAAGCAAGAATAAAACTTTATAAAAACAAGAAAAAATCATGGCGCAAATACATTAAAGGATCAAAACAATTCTCAATGAATTCAAAAAAGCCCAACCCCCCGCCTTCGTTAAACCAATCAAATTTAGATTTCCCTCTAACACTCTCCCAACCTAATTAAAGACTAAATACCAATTAATGAATTAATTTTGGTAGTTCCTTCCGCGCTTTCAGTAAATAATATACATACTTACCCTTACTCCACATAATTCAAAAAACATATATAAGCTTCATTCACATTATCTGCACCATAGTATTAAATTAAAGCTTAAATTAGATTTATTAAATTAATTAATACTAAATTTTAATATAAATAGATATCTGACCCATAAATAAATATATTAAAATTCAGGAAAACAAAAGTATAATTATAATTTTATCCAACTATAATATTTATTACTTTTTAAATATACAATATCTTTCAAACAAAATACCCAAACAATCCAAATGAATGAACTTAAAAAAGTAACAATTAGTTCAAGTTTTATTAGAAAGCATTAAATATAAATTAATAACAAATTACAAGACTAAATTATGATGACCCTCATTTTTTTTTAACCTATAAAATGAGGGTCATCATATAAGAATTTGTATTTAAATATCAAATAAAACTTCATTAAATTATACAATTTAAATTAAAAAATCTATTCATTAATTAATTCGTGTAATATAAGTATTTAATTAAAATATAGTTATTTATATATTAAGTTCTTATTAATAAATAATTAATTATATAAACAATATTAATATTAATATAAGTAATTTATATAAATATAAATTTTACATTAATTATAATTATACTTATATATATATTAAATACTTATATTATATATAAATAGATATATAATTAATATTAATGATTATATATATAGATATATAATATATAAGAATTTAATATATATATAAATCTTATTTTTCTTTTTCTTTATATATAAACATAATAGGTATATAGGAATATAGTATATAATATAAGCTCTTATTATACGTCCATAAATTTCTCTAAATTATAGATTTATTGAGTGTTTTCCTTTAGACCAATTCCGGGGGAGCATCGAATTTTTTGAAAAAAGTGAAAAAAATTCGATTTTTCCCCCGAAATTGGCCTAAAAATCCAAAAACCCCTCCTCTACCCGAATATTTTATAAACTGAGTTGAATATAAATCAAGCCAATCCTTATTTAGGAGCCATACGCATTTATAGTTACAATAAATAGAAAGGGACAAAAAAAA